AAATACAATATTATAATAAACATCAATATAACCTCGGAAATAAGACCAGTTATATATAAAAGAAAAAAACGAATTTAAATTTTTTTCTAATGAAAATTCAATATTTTTTTCTAAGTTTTGTGGAAATAATGAAAAAGGTCCATATAAAATAAAAGCAATAAAAATACCACTAAAAACAACACTTAACGAATTAATAGCATTTAATCCAAATTCTAGCCAATTTCCAGAAGTTATTTCCTCAGCGGACTTAAAGACTGGATAAAGCCATTGAGATAATAAATCAGATCCAATTTGTCCTTCCGGAAAAGGCGCACCTAAAAAACCAATAAATAAAGTAGGTAAGGTTAAAACTAATAAAGGAAATAACATTTTATTATCTGATTCTTTAGGATATTTTAATTTTTTAATATCTGAAAAAAAAGATAAATTATCTGTTTGATTTTCATTTTGATCTGTTTCAAAAAAGATATCGTATTTATTTAAAACAAATTTATTTTTATTTGAATTTTTTTTATTTAAATTTAATTCTCCCCATATTGATACAGGATAAGTAAAAGCGACTTTATTTAAATTTACTCTCAAATCACCTTCAAAAGTTAAAAAATAAATACGAAACATATAAAAAGCTGTTAATCCTGCCGTAACTAAAGATATCGAGCCAAGAGTAGAAGAATATAACCAACTATCTGTAATAATTTCATCTTTCGACCAAAAACAAGCAAATGGAGGAATACCACAAAGAGAAAATGTACCTAAAAGAAAAGTTATTCCTGTAATTGGCATATATTTTCTTAAACCACCCATAAAAGCCATATTTTGACATTTATTAGGAGAATATCCAACTATTGATTCTACAGAATGAATAACAGATCCCGATCCAAGAAATAATAAAGCTTTTGAATAAGCATGTGTAATTAAATGAAATAATCCAGCTTGATATGAACCTATACCTAAAGCCAGCATCATATAGCCTAATTGAGACATAGTAGAATAAGCTAAACCTTTTTTAAGATCAGTTTGTGCAAGAGCTATCGTAGCACCTAAAAATGCAGTTATTGCTCCTACCCAAGAAATGATAGTCATCACAAATGGCAATAGCTGAAAAAGAGGAAACAATCGCGCTACTAAAAAAATACCTGCAGCGACCATAGTTGCAGCATGTATTAAAGCGGAAATTGGAGTCGGTCCTTCCATAGCGTCCGGTAACCATATATGCAATGGAAATTGTGCAGATTTTGCTATTGGACCTAAAAATAAAAGAAGAGCACAAAAGTTAGCAAAATATAGATTAACTTCATGATTAATAACCAAATCGTTAAATCGTTTAAATAAAATTTCAAATTCAAAACTACCTGTTATCCAATAAAAACCCAAAATACCTAGTAATAATCCAAAATCTCCTATACGATTTGTTACAAACGCTTTTTGACACGCATTAGCTGCACTCGGTCTAGTAAACCAAAAACCTATTAGTAAATAAGAACACATTCCTACTAATTCCCAAAAAATATAAATTTGGATCAAATTAGGACTAAGCACTAAACCTAGCATTGAAGCAGTAAAAAGACTTAAATATGCAAAAAATCTGACATATCCTTGATCATAAGACATATAACTATCGCTATAAATCATAACAAGAACTCCTACAGTAGTAATTAAAACTAACATAATAGAAGTAAGAGGATCAATTAAAAACCCTATTTTAAAATCAATTTTATTATCAAAAATCCAAGACCATAAATATCGATAAATAATATTATCATTAATTTGTTGCCATAAAATATTAAAAGAAAAAATCATGGCTATACTTAATAATAATATACTAAAAATGGCCCATATCTCACGAAGACTTTTAGTTGATTTTGGAAAAAAAAGCAAATTTACTCCTATTAAAATAGAAGCTATAAATGGAAAAAAAGGCACAATCCAAACAAATTGATATATAAATTCCATAAATAAATTTTTTATATAATAAAAAATCTTATTTTTTTTTAATTTCTAGTTTATAATTAACTAAATTAATAAAAAAAAAATAGACTTAAAAGAAAGTAAGAAAAAGTCTAGGATTTTTATCCTATTTATCAAAAATTTTAACTAAAATTACCTTATAAATTTTATTTTTTTTATAAATTATTAAATAAAAAATAAACAAATTAAAATATTTTATTTTTATTTATTATTATTAAAGTAATAAGATATTATATATAGTTTCTGAACTAAAAATATACATATTTTTTAAAGAATATTATTAAATTTTTTTTTATCAACGTTTTACAAAATTTAAAATAATTACTTTTAATTATTTTATTTATTAAACTTCAATTAATTTTTTTTTTCAATCTATAATAATTTTTTCCATTTAAAGTAAATTCCATAATAAATATGTACGCTATAATTGAAACCGGAGGTGAACAACTCCGTGTAGAACCTGGAAGATTTTATGATATTCGTCATTTTGCTTCATTAAAATCAAAAAATTTAAGTTCTAATACAAAAATATTAATTTATCGAGTATTAATGATTCGTAATGAAACTACTATTAATATTGGACAACCCTGGCTAAAAAATGCAGTAATCAAAGGAAGAATTTTACATTCTCATCTTGAAAATAAAATTACTGTTTATAAAATGAATTCAAAAAAAAAAACAAGACGTAAATTTGGACATCGACAAAATTCAGCTCGATTTGTAGTAGATTCAATTTGTTTAGATGGAAAAGATTTATAAAAATAAATAATATATATATAAATAAAAAATTTGAGAATAAAAACTAAAATATAATTAACAGATTTAACTTAAAAAAATCTACAATTGAAAGGAATTTTTACTTATGGCAGTTCCAAAAAAACGTACTTCTAAATCAAAAAAAAAAATTCGTGAAACAGTATGGAGAGAAAAAGCAAATCAAGCTAGAATAAAAGCTTTTTCATTAGCTCAATCTATTTTAACAGGTCGTTCAAAAAGCTTTTATTACACAACAACTGAAAAAGATTCTAATTTATCAGAATAATTTAATAAATTAATAAAAATTATAACCTACAATCATATATATAAAAAATATACTTCTTAAAAACTTCAATAAAAAAAAAAAGAAATTTATTATTTATTAAAAATAAAAAAACTTAAAAAATAATTAACTTAAACAATGCATTTTTTTTGTGAAAAAAAACAGAAATCTAAATATATAAATTGAAAAAAATATTTAATAAAAAAATAGATAGTTTCATTTAGTTAAAAATAAATGGAACTATCTTAAATATAAAATAAAAAAAAGTAAAAATCTTATAATATTTTTTGGAGCAATGGGATTTGAACCCACAATCTCCATCATGTTAAGATGGTATATTACCAAAGTTAGTTTATGTTCCATTAAAGGAAAGTAAATTTTTCAAAAAGTTTAATTAATATTAATTAATATAAAATATTATATATAATATTTTATTTTAGAAAATAGATTGACCTTTTAATATAAAGTATGTTATATTAATTTTCAATAAGCCGCCATGGTGAAATTGGTAGACACGCTGCTCTTAGGAAGCAGTGCTAGCGCATCTCGGTTCGAGTCCGAGTGGCGGTATTTAAAAAAAAAAATAGAAAAAACTTTATTAAAAATTTAATCTTATAATAATTAAAAGTTGAAAAATTAATTAAATTAACTTCAAATAGTTAAATGATATAAAAATATTTTCTCAATTTAACTATTTGAAATAAATTTAATTTCATAAATAAATAAAAAATTTATTACAATAAAGTTTTAATGAGATTAAAGATTATTTTTTGATATAATTTTAAACAATAAATTTAGATAAAATAAAACTTACTTTACTGTTCCATAAAGACAAAACTGAATTAGGATAAAGACCAATACCTATAATAGGAAAAATTAAACAAACTAAAATGAAAATTTCACGTGGACCTGCGTCCATATTAGAATTAGAAAAAGTGGTAAACTTAGAAAACTTATATCCATAAAACATTTGGCGTAGCATTGATAACAAGTAAATAGGGGTTAAAATTATTCCAATTGCTTCTATTATTGTAACAAGTATTTTAAAATTAAACGAATATTTGTTACTAACAACTATTCCTAAAAAAACTAAAAATTCTGCTACAAATCCACTCATGCCAGGTAATGCTAATGATGCCATTGAAAAACTACTAAACATAGTGAATATTTTAGGCATATAAATAGCTGTTCCTCCCATTTGATCTAAAAATAAAGTACGTGTTCGATCGTAAGTTATTCCAGCTAAGAAAAATAGTGCAGCACCAATTAATCCATGAGAAACCATTTGTAAGATAGCGCCATTAAGACCTACATCTGTCATAGAACCAATACCAATAAGTACAAAACCCATATGTGATATTGAGGAATAAGCAATTCTTCGTTTTAAATTACGCTGACTAAAAGATATAAGAGCTGCATAAACAATTTGAATTGCTCCTACTGCAACTATCCATGGTGCAAAAATAGAATGAGCATGTGGTAATAATTCCATATTAATTCGAATTAATCCATATCCTCCCATTTTTAAAAGTATTCCAGCTAAAAGCATACATGTACTATAATGTGCTTCTCCATGAGTATCTGGTAACCAAGTATGTAAAGGAAATATCGGTAATTTTACAGCATAGGCAATAAAAAAACCTAAATATAATATAATTTCTAATTCTAAAGGATATGATTTATTAGATAAATTTTGGAAATCTAATGTTAATTGATTAGAACCATAAAATCCCATAGTTAATGCTCCCATTAAAATAAAAATGGAACCACCAGCCGTATATAAAATAAATTTTGTAGTAGCATATAATCTCCTTTTACCTCCCCAGATACATAAAAGTAAATAAACTGGAATTAATTCTAATTCCCACATAAAAAAGAAAAGTAAAATATCTTGAGATGCAAATAATCCTACTTGACCACTATACATTGCTAACATTAAAAAATAAAATAATCGTGGGTTTCGAGTAACGGGCCAAGCTGCTAAAGTAGCTAATGTAGTAATAAAACCTGTTAATAAAATAAGTCCAATCGAAAGTCCATCAATACCTAATCTCCAATGAAAATCTAAAAAATCAATCCAATTATAATCTTCTTTTAATTGAATAATTGGATCATCAAACTTAAAATAATAACAAAATACATAAGTTATTAAAAGAAATTCTAATAAACAAACACCTAAGGTGTACCATCGAATAAGATTATTTCCTTTATTAGGGAAGAATGGAATTACACAACCTGCAAATACAGGTAAAAGAACAATGGTAGTTAGCCAAGGAAAATTACTCATGATAAAAATAAAAAAACTTTAAATAAAAAAACCCATACTCAAAAATTTGAGTATGGGTAAAAAAAATACTTAAAATTTTTTTTTTTCTTGGTTAATAAGCTAGACCCATACTACGAGTAGTTTCAGCTCCCAAATAAACACGTACACTTAAAAAATCTGTTGGACAAGCAGATTCACATCTTTTGCAGCCTACACAATCTTCTGTTCTAGGAGCAGAAGCAATTTGACTAGCTTTGCATCCATCCCAAGGTACCATTTCTAATACATCGGTAGGACAAGCTCTTACACATTGAGTACAACCAATACATGTATCATAAATTTTTACTGAATGTGCCATTAAATTTTTAAACTCCAATATATTGTTAAAAGCCTTAAATTTAGTAAAATTATAATAATAGTATTATTATATAAATTTTTTTTTTTAATTAAAAACTTTATTGAATTAATTGAAAAATAATCTATAACTAGAATATATTTTTTATTAATTCAATAAATTAATTACCATTTTAACAAATTAAATTGATCAATACGAGTTGAATTTTTATTACGATAAATCGCTAAAACAATAGCTAGTCCAATAGCTGCTTCAGCAGCCGCAATCGCTATAATAAAAATAGCAAAAATTTCACCTTTTGCTTGTTGAGTATCAAAAGAATTAGAAAAAGTTATAAGATTAATATTAACAGCATTAAAAATTAACTCTAAACACATAAGTGCTCGGACCATGTTTCGACTTGTAATTAATCCAAAAATACCAATGCAAAATAAATAAGCACCTAAACTAAGTATATGTTCAAGCATTAAAAGCAACTCCTTATAACAGAAAAAAGTTAAAAAGTTGTAGGACTTTTTTTTATTTGTAAAACTTTTTTTTTATTTGTTTCAATCAAATTTTCTCGACGAGCTATAACAATAGCGCCTATTAATGCAACTAAAAGGACGATAGAAAGAAGTTCAAATGGAAGCAAATATTGGGTTAATAAAAGAGAGCCAATACGTTGAACATTTTGTGTAAAATTTGATTCTAAAAAACCTTTTGATTCTGTAATTACAGTAATATTAGACCATGACGTATTTAAAATTATATTTACTAATAAAAAAAAACTAGTTAAACAGATAGCTAACGTAATTTTATCGCCTACAGTCCAAACTGGAAAAATTTTTAAAGACTCTGGTTTATTAATTAACATAACAGCAAATACAATTAAAACATTTACAGCTCCTACATAAATTAAAATTTGTGCAGCAGCTACAAAATCCGCATTTAATGCAAAATATAAAAGAGATATACAAAAAAAAACTAGCCCTAAAAAAAAAGCTGAATATACAATATTACTAAGTAATACTACTCCTAAACTTCCTAATATTACGCCTATTTCTAAAATAAAAAAAATAATTTCTTGAAGCGGCCCGAATAATTCAATTATATTCACAATAAATTCAAATCCTTTTTTATTATTCTTATTTGCTAACTAAAAAAAAAATTATAGATATTTTTTTTTACTATTTCAAAAATTTGTAACATTTCTTGAATTAGAATGTCCTTCTATACTTCCTTTAGATAAATAACTTAAATTTGAAATAGTTTTAATTGTAGAATCTTCAATTACAGAAATAGGTAATCGTCCTAAAGCAATTTGATCATAATTTAAATCATGACGATCATAAATTGAAAGTTCATATTCTTCAGTCATAGATAAACAATTTGTAGGACAATATTCAACACAATTTCCGCAAAATATACAAACTCCAAAATCAATACTATAACTTTTCAATTGTTTTTTTTTTACATCTTTTTTTAATTCCCAATCAACAACGGGTAAATTAATTGGACATACACGAACACATACTTCACAGGCAATACATTTGTCAAATTCAAAATGAATACGTCCACGAAAACGCTCAGATGGAATTAACTTTTCATAAGGGTATTGAATAGTCATTGGTAACCGGTTCATATGATCTAAGGTTACCATAAAACCTTGACCAATATACCGTGCAGCTTGTATTGCTTGTTCACTATAGTTTCGAAATCCATTTACCATAGTAAACATATGATAGATATCCTTATATATATATATTTTTCTATTTTTTATAATAAAAAAGCTTGAAAAGACGCCGTTAATAATAAATTACCTAGCGCAATAGGTAAAAGAAATTTCCATCCTAGATCCAATAATTGATCCATTCTTACTCTAGGTAAAGTCCATCTTGTCATAATAGCAATAAATGAAAATAAATAAGATTTAATTAATACAATAATAATTCCTATTATTATGTTAATAACTTGATTACTTCCATGGCTAAAAACCCACTCTAAGTAATTAGAATTTAATAAAAATGGAATTGAAAAATGCCATCCACCTAAATAAAGAATTGTTACAAATAATGAAGAAGCTAATAAATTTAAATAAGAAGCAACATAAAATAATCCAAATTTTATACCTGAGTATTCTGTTTGATAACCTGCAACTAATTCTTCTTCCGCTTCTGGTAAATCAAAGGGTAATCTTTCACATTCTGCTAAAGAGGCAATAAAAAAAGCTAAAAAACCTATAGGTTGACGCCATACATTCCATCCCCAAAAGCCATATTTTGCCTGTGCTTCAACTATATCAACTGTACTTAAACTATTAGATAATTATAGTCGATTTAACATTTCTGTTAATACCTCTATTTCAAAACCGTACATGAAACTTTAACGTCATACGGCTCCTCAATGGTTATTTTAATAAAATTATTCTTATTATTTTTTATTTAACCCACGAGATTCCGTTTGCTATCATAATAAATGCTTTTGAATCTATCTTAGCCTTATAACATTAATTAAGTAAAAAAAAATTATAATATTTTTTTCTTTAGATTTGTAAAAGGATTACTTCGTTCCTAATAGTCATACTGTTTTAATAAATAGGGGTGTATACTTTAGATTGATTTGATAAGGAAATACTTTTTGAGCATTTCTACTAATGCTAAATCCTTATTATATATATTTTAATAAATATTATCTATAAAACTTATTTTTTTACTAATCTATTAGGTATTTTTGTGTTTCTAACCATTTATTTTTGCTCGATTTTACATATGGTATAAATCCATATGCATTTTCTTTTGCTCCCGCTATCAGGCTTAATAATTAAATTGCAACCTGGGGTACCTTTTTTTCTTTGTTTTGCATGCTTTCACTCTTGTATATAGAGGATGGGATTAAATTTTGTTACTGCAGATTGAAAAGCTGTTTTATTTTACCCATATGACTATTTAGTTTTTTTTAGTTAAAATAAGAAAAACTTATTTCCTAAAATGAAAATTTATTTTAACGAATCACACGTAGAGATATAGATAATACACATAAAGCTAATGGAATTTCATAACTAATAGATTGAGCTGCCGCTCGAAGACCACCTAAAAATGAATATTTATTATTAGATCCATATCCTGCCATAAGAAGACCAAGAGGAACAATACTAGAAATAGCAATCCAAAAAAAAACACCTATATTAAGATCAGCTAAAATAATATTGTGACCAAAAGGAATTACTAAATAACTTAAAAATACTGGTATAACAACTATTGCTGGTCCAATATTAAATAACCAATTATCTCCTTTAGAGGGAATAATATCTTCTTTTAATAATAATTTAAAGCCATCTGCTAAAGCTTGAATTATTCCTAAAGGACCAGCATATTCAGGTCCAATACGTTGTTGTATTCCTGCCGATATCTTTCTTTCAAGCCAAACCAAAACTAATACTCCTATTGTAATTGTTAATAAAAGAATAAGAATTGAAAAAGCAATCCAAATAAAATTAAAAAAATCTTTAGATAAACTTAAAGCAGAAAAAAAAGTAATAACTTGTTCTTTAAGATTGGTATTAAAACCCATTTTAACGATCAACCTCTCCCATAATAATATCTATACTACCTAATATTGTCATAATATCTGCTAATTTCATTCCTTTTACTAATTGAGGAAGAATTTGCAAATTAATAAAACCTGGTGGACGAATTTTCCATCTCCAAGGAAAAACACTATCATCTCCTATTAAAAAAACACCTAATTCTCCTTTAGGAGCTTCTACTCTAATATAATGTTCTTGTTTAGGTAATTTAAAAGTAGGAGAAGGTTTTTTACTAATAAACTGATATTCAAAATTATTCCATTCTGATTTTTTTCCTCGCTGAAGTCGTCGAGCTTCTAAATTTTCATAAGGCCCTCCAGGAATGGATTTTAATGCCTGTTGAATTATTTTTATTGACTCTTTCATTTCTCCAATTCGGACTAAATAACGAGCTAATGAATCTCCTTCTTTTTGCCATTGTATTTGCCAATCTAATTCATCGTAACACTCGTAATGATCCACTTTTCGAAGATCCCATTGAACTCCTGAAGCACGTAACATAGGTCCAGATAAACCCCAATTTATTGCTTCTTCTTTTCCAATAATACCTATTCCTTCTACTCGTTTTAAAAAAATAGGGTTATTTGTAATAAGTCTTTCATATTCATTGACTTTTGGTAAAAAATAATCGCAAAAATCTAAACATTTATCTATCCAACCATAGGGTAAATCTACAGCAACTCCTCCAATACGAAAATAATTATGCATCATTCGCATACCAGTAGCCGCTTCAAATAAATCATATATCATTTCTCTTTCTCTTAAAATATAAAAGAAAGGAGTTTGTGCACCAATATCAGCCATAAAAGGTCCAAGCCATAACAAATGAGAAGCTACACGACTTAATTCCAACATAATCATTCTGATATAACTAGCTCTTTTTGGAACTTGAATATTTGTTAATTTTTCCGGTGCATTTACAGTTATAGCTTCTGTAAACATTGTAGCTAAGTAATCCCATCGCGTGACATATGGAAGATATTGAACAATTGTTCTATTTTCAGCGATTTTTTCCATACCTCGGTGCAAATAACCCAGTATAGGTTCACAATCAATAACATTTTCCCCATCTAAAGTAACTATAAGTCGAAGAACACCATGCATTGATGGATGATGAGGACCCATACTTACTATCATGGGTTTTGTTTTTGTAGCAAGCATGGTCATATATGACGCTCCTTTTCATTCATTATAGGAAACTAGTTAAAAATAAAAACATTAACGATTTTTTAATTTACGAATATTTAATTTATTTATTAAAGTTTCATAACTTGTTAAATTTGTTTTTGATAAATAACTTAAAAGACGCTTACGTTTTCCTAATATTTTCAATAAGCCTCTTTGGGATGAATAATCTTTGTCATGAAATTTTAAATGATCAGTAAGTTTTAAAACTCTATTGGTTAAATGAGATATTTGAAATTCTACAGATCCTGTTTGTTCTTTTGAAAGTAAAGATGATCCAATAAATAGTTTTTTAGACATAAAAATAATAGCTCCTAAATTATATTATTTAAAAATAATTAATAATAGATTATAGTTAATTAATAATTTTTATTATTATTATAAAGAAAAAAAAAAATAAAAACTTAATAAAAAATTAAAACAATGAGAAATTATTGGTTATAACCAAAAATTTCTCAATAAAGAAAAAAATTAATAAAAAAATTAAAGTATTTTATAAAAAAATTAAGTATACATACGAATTCTTAGCATAGTAAATCGACTTCCATTACTTGTATTAAACCAAAATCTATTAACACATGCTAAATCTTCTAATCGAAAAGTAGGCCAAAGAAAATGCTTAATTGTTAAATTTTGATTTTTATTTTGAATTTTGTTTAATTCAATTCGTTTTCTTTTATTTTCTTTTAAAATTACTTTATTAAAATTTAAAATTTGATTTGTATTTTGTTTTAAATTTAAAAGATTTAATACTTTTAATTCTTTTCGATGTTTTAAAAGCATAATATCTTCTAAATTAATTAAATTAAAGTTATTGTTTTGATTATTATTTTGAAAAAATTCTATACGTGATGTAGATAAATTAAAGTTTGTTATATTTACATTTTTTTTAAATCTGTTTTTTGATTTCAAAAAAAGACTTATTACTTTGTACATTAAAATTTGATCATCAAGTACACGTGGTAAACGGTGTTCTGAATTAATTGTTAATTTATTTACGCCTACATCTCTACAAAACAGAAGACGAAATAAATCTAAGTTTTCACGCATTTTAGCAGAAAGAGAAACACTATTTTCTTGATCTTGCATAAAAGTCATAAGAGAAGCCATATCTCCTAATTCTTTGAATCTTTTTTCTATATTTTTTGATTTCCATTTCCATTGACGAATAGTTTCATGGCGTTCTCTTTCTCGAAGAGTTTTTTTATTTCGACTATTCTTTTTATTTTTTTCTTTTAGCAACGAAATGTTATTTCTATTTATTGTTTCAATTTTATTTATATATTTTTTTTCTGTAAGTGTTGGAATTAGCCATAAAATTAAATTAGATTTTAGAGAAATATCTTGTTTATAATTATTATTTACTTGATTTTTAGATATTTGTAAAATTTCATTATTAAATAAACTTTCTTTTTTATTTTTTGTTGATTCTAGAAAATTTGGTTGTTTTTTAAAATCAAGATAACTATAGCATAAATAGTTATATTTATATCTTTTACTTATTTTTCTATTTTGCTCTAATAAAGAATCTATAAATAATTTGTAAAAAAACGTTTTTTCTTTAGATAAAGTTAAAGCTTTTATTTGTTTTTCTGAAAATTTTAAATTATTTTGTTCTTTTCCTTTCCATTGATAATTAATCTGATTTCTCCATTTTTGTGGTGCTAGTTTGTACCATACTTGGGAAGATAAATTATATTTATTAAAATTTTGTAACCAATTTTTCCAATTTTGTTCTTTTAAAAATTTAAGATCCATTTTTTTCAAATTTCGATTTATTTTTTTTTTAATAACTGAATTTGATGTCCAATTTTTAAGTAAATATTTAAAATCATATTTATTATTTGTTTTTTCTATTTGCCAAATTTTATGAAATAAATATGCTTGAGACATTAATAAAATATTTTCTTGATTAACATTAATTTTTAAACTTTGTATTTTTTCACCAAAATCATTTGAATATTTATAATTAATTTTATCTTTTTTCTGATTAATTTGAGAAACTTTTAAAGGATTCCAAATTTTTCGATTTTTGATTAAAATTAAGTTTTGTTGAATTTTACTTATTAAATTAATATTAAATCGAATAATATTAATAGAAAATTGAAAAAAGTTTTTATTTATTTTATTAAAATTTAATTTGAAAAAATATGACCATTTGTTTACTAATGAAATATTTTTTTTATAATATTTTATAAGTTTTTGTTTATTTTCAATTTTTTTTTGTTTATTAGTGAAATAAACTTTGTTATCGTTATTTAATTTATTAAAAAATTCTATTTTATCAAAATTAATTTTTTTAGTTATTTTTTCAATTTTAGATTTTTTTAAAAATTTTAAATTTTCTAATTTTTGTATATTGGTTGAAATTTTATATTTATTTTTAATTTGATTTTCAGATAAAATAGTTTGGCTAAATTTAGATGAAATTTGCTCTGGTAACTTTTTATTGTAATTTTTATTAGTTAAATTAAATTTCAAATTATTATTAATTTTAATATTTTCTTTTACTAAATCTTTTGATTCATTATTAATAGAATTATTAGAATTATTAGTAATTTTTTTTTTTACTAAAGAAAATTTAGAATAAATTTTATTAAAATTTAATAAAATATTTTTTTTCCATTTTTTTTTTAATTCTTTACGAATAGGTTTCCAAAACGAAGGTTTTTTTTTAATATCTCCGAATGGTGCATTTGTTTCAAAACCCCAAGCTGTTAAATAACTATACTTAATTTTTTTTTTTTTAATATTTGTAGAAAAATTATCATTCGTATTCATTAAATCGTTTAAATTTTTTTTTATATTTGTTTCAAGTTGAAGATTATGCCATGGTTTTAAAATAAAAGGATATATAATTTTTATTTGAAGACCATCTCTAAGCCATTGTTCTGGCAATGCTTTTTCTGAAACTTCAATACCATCATAAGTACATTTTATGTACATTTCTTTATTCCAATCATTCCAATCTTCACTCCATTCAGGAGTTTGAAATAATAATAAACGAATAATATTTTTAGATATTATTAATATAGGTAATATTAAATATTTTCTAAAATATGACTGAATAAGTAACAACCAACTTCTTCCCCATTGAGCTAAAGGAAAATCCCACCTATTTGCTATTGCAAGACGATCTGCTTTTGTTTTCTTTTTTAAAGTAACATTATTTTTAGTTGGAAAAAGCGCTATTTTTTTTTGTTTTTCTACAGGATTTTTAAAAATATGTTTAACGTCAATTAAATTTAATTTATTTAATGAAATTTGAAATGGAATATGTTTTTCATTTATTCTTAAAAAAAACGGAGAATGTGTTTTAAGTTGTAAAATTTTCCATATTAAAGTTTTACGTCTTCTAGAGCGCATAGAACCTTTTACTAATCTCCGACGAAAATCTGATTGTTGTGAAAAGCGTCTTACAATTTTTCTTCTTTTTTCTTTTCCTTTTATAAGATATCCTAAATTTTTTACTTTTCTTTGACGAATATCAGTAATTCCAATAGCTATAACATCAAATTTATCATTTCGTAATTTGGAAGTCCATCGTGGTAATTCTTTTGAAATTTCTTGAAGTGCAAATTTTTTATGAAAAGTAAATAATTTTTTTAATAACAAAATAAATTTGTTTAGTTGAGTAGAATTAATAGAATTAACTGACAATAAATTTTTCCAAGAACGTACTAATATTTGCCATTTTTCGTATTCTAATTCTTTAAAATAAACCGCTCTTTGTCGAGGAGATAAATTTAAAACAAGTTCCCAATTAAAATGAGATATTTTAGTAAATTTTTTATTTAAAAGATGCTTATTTTCTAATTTTTCAGTTAAATCAGAAATGTTAGTTTGTTTAGTTAAATTAATAAGTGCTTGTTCTTCGGAAAAATGAATTTGCTGTAATTTTCTTTTAAGTTTTTTATTTTTTGATCCTTGAATAAGTAAAACCAAACTGCGACGAGCATTTTTGTTTAGCGGTTCCCAAGGTAATGGTAAATTTTTTCGTCTTAATTCTCTCCAACGATTAGAAATCCAAATTTTAAGTTTATTTTCTTTTAAATATACTATTTTTCTATTTTTTTTTAATTTATAAGAATTCTCTTTTAAAAGCCAAGGTGATTTTGTTATTATGGCTTTTCCTCGGAACGATCCATTTAAAAAAGGATCGTTAATTTTTGTTAAATTAATTCCTTCATTATTAGATAAACTAGTTTTTTTTTCTATAACTTCTTTTATTACTAAACCATTATCTAAAGCTTGAATTCTATTTTCTAATTCATAAAGTAAATTATCTTTTCTTTCGTTTTTAGTATCAAGCCAATTCTTATATAAATTATTATTATTTGTGGAAATATTTAAATAAGTTTTTAAATCTTTTTCAAAAATGGATAAACTTGGTAAAGCTGTAAAAGATATTTTTTGTTTTCCATCGCTTAAAGATATATTAAAAAAATATTGAGAAACACTTTTTTTTACAGGACTTTTATTAGTAAATCGATTATTTTCAATATAGCGGAATGGGCGATTCCATCGATAATAGTCAAAAAAGAAAGTAGGCCAAGGTTTATTTAACCATAAAAAACCAGATTTATTAAATTGAAGTTCATCATTTAATTTTTTAGTAAAGAAAGGTACTGGAGCTCTGCCTAAATATAATAAAATACAAGCTAAAACAAAAATACTAAATGTTCGATAAATTATCCGTTTGACCAAAAGATAAAGTATAGGTGAATCTTTTTCTATTCGAATTAAAAGAAACTTAATACAATTAAAGAAAAAAAGATGACCACTTAACCAGCCAAAAAAGCAGCTTAAAACAAATAAAAAGTTATTACTGTAACGAAAAAAAAAAAGATTAATTAATCTGACTAATATAGGGCTTGGTAAAAGAACAGGGTTTAATAATTGAAAAATAAAACTATCAAAAAATATTTTATAAATTCGAGAGTCTTTAATTGAATTGATAGGGCGCAAAGATTGATAATCTAAAAGGTCTTTAATTCGATACCAATAAAATAAAAGATACGGTAGAACTAATAAAGTTACTGTATGGGGTTTTAATAAAAGTGTATAAAGAGGCGAATAATATATTGATAAAAATATTATTAATTGTCCTAAAATTAAACCACTTACAGCCACAGTACCACTAAGATTTCCTTCTAAAAGAAAAGCTCGTATAGATAAAATTTGAGAAGGGCCAATAGGCAGTGTTGTAAGAAATCCATAATATAGTCCAAATAAAATCAACGGACTTGAAATATTTATCCATGATAATATTGAAGCCCATAGTACAGAAAACTGTAAGGGAGTGTTTGTTATCATAATAAAATACTTTCTTCTTTAAAAGCATAGAAGTAGGATAAAATAAAAAAGTTAAATTACTTTTGGTAGATATAAAAAAAATAAAAGATTATGAAATTTAGTAAATTTTTTTTTATTAAATTTCATAATCTTTTATTTTTAATAATTTATTACAAATAAATATTTAATTAAATTTTATTTGTTTTTCTTTTTTTGTTAAATCGTTCCAACCTAAATTCTCTAAATTATTGTTACGTCGTAAAGGACGAGTAACAAGTTCAAGAACATCTCTTGCATTTGTGAAACCGTGAATTTGAGCAAAAGTAAATTCAACAGACCATTTTGTATTAATTCCTCTTGCTTCTAAAGGATTTGCATGAGCCATACCAGTAATTGCTAAATCAGGTTGTAATTCGCGCATACGTTGTATTTGATTATAATTATCAGGTTTTTCAACAATGCGTGGCATAGGTATACCCATACTTTTACAAGTATTTTGTAAAAACAGTAATTCAGCTGCTTGATATCGTTTATCTAAATATGGAATACCGATTTCATAAACAATCATTCCACAACGAATTAAAAATCTAGCTAAAGATATTTCTAAAAGATTATCTCCCATAAAAAATACAGATTTTCCTCGTACTAGATCTAAGTAATCTTTTAAATTTTCCCATATTTGTTGCTCTCTTTGTTCCAAATCTTTTGTTTTAATATTAAAAACGGAACAAATTTTTTCAATCCAAGCACGTGTTCCATCAGGGCCAATAGGGAAAGGTGCTCCTATTAGTTTACATTTACGACGTCTCATTAAAGTAGTAGCTGTACGACTTAAAAATGGATTAACACCACATACATAAACTTGATCTCCTAATGACGGAAGATCTGTATATCTTTGGGCTGGTAACCAACCAGAAACTTGAACAGATTGACGTTTTAATTCTGAACTAAGTTGAGAAGCTACAGTAGAAGGTAAAGAACCAAAAAGAACTAATGGAGGGTGCTTTTTTGATTTTATTGAAGAGTTATTTCTTGTTTCTTCTTTTTTTTCAAGAGAAAGGAAAGAAAAAAAGTCTTGAATAGTTGAATCTTGTTGTATAACTTTTTTGTTATCAAGTAATGTATTTTGTTCTGGACAACGATGTGCCATAGCAGCTAAAACAGTATCCTCTCCTTGAGTAAATGCATAATCCAATCCGTTTGCTCTTGCAACAACAATTGGTATACCCAGTTCATTTTCTAATTTAGGTGCCATGCCCTCTAAATCCATTTTTATTATTTCTGTAGTACAAGTACCAATCCAGATAATAACACTTGGATTTCGATCTTTTTTTATCTGAAGACAAAGTCTTTTTAATTCTTTGTAATCATTTAATTGAGCTGAAATATCTCCTTCTTCTAATTCTGCCATAGCATAGCGAGGTTCTGCAAAAATCATAACTCCTAACGCATTTTGTAAAAAATAACCACATGTTTTTGTACCGACTACTAAAAAAAAGCTATCTTCAATTTTTTGATATAGCCACGCTACACAACTAATAGGACAAAAAGTGTGATAATTACCTGTTTCGCATTCAAAAGTGAGAGTTTCAGATATTTTATTTGACATAGATATAATTCCTTAACTAATAAACTAAATAAATGAAATTTTAAATCATAACCATGTAAAATCGGCTGAATTTTCTTTATCTTCTTTTTTATTTTCTTTTTTATCTTTAGTTTTATCAACAGGATTTAAATAAAAATCAGATAATAAACTAAATAATTCTCTATCTGGAACTTCTTTTGGTACAATTCCTTCTGGTTGTGATAAAATCTGATCAG